CTTTGTTTGATCCCTATTTTTTTTTATTCTTCATTACAGATTTATTATCGTTATCGTTTCTTTCATCTATCGGGTCCTTCCGGGTAGGCGCGAATTCTCCCAATTTGTGACCTTTCATAGAATCTGTTATATAAATAGGTATATGTTCCTTTCCATTATGAATACCGATTGTATGGCCAACCATTGAGGGTATAATAGTTGATGCCCGAGACCAAGTGACTATTATTTCTCTCTCCTCCCCCATCTTGATTTTTTCAAATGTTTCCGATAAATGCTTAGCTACAAATCTTTTCTTTACTACAATCCTTTTTTTGACAATCCTTTTTTTTTCAATCCTTTTTTTTTCACCTATCACAGCTGATTACTCCTTTTTTTGCATGGAAAAGATTGATTGTCATTCTATGTCCAATAGAATGATCTAAGTATCGAGGTCAGAATCAATACAATAATTCGGAATGGAAAAAAGACAAAATCCTTTCTTTAGCTAGATAAGGGGCGGATGTAGCCAAGTGGATCAAGGCAGTGGATTGTGGATCCACCATGCGCGGGTTCAATTCCCGTCGTTCGCCCATCCCATTATTTCGAATTCCAAAAATTCGATTTGGAATATTCCTATTTACGGCGACGAAGAATCAAGCTATCACTATATTTTCTCCTTTTCCTACTTCTTCTTCCAAGCGCAGGATAACCCCAAGGAGTTGCGGGTTTTTTTCTACCAATTGGGGCTTTTCCTTCACCGCCCCCGTGTGGATGGTCCACAGGGTTCATAACTACTCCTCTTACCACAGGACGCTTACCTAGCCAACACTTCGATCCAGCTCTACCCAAACTCTTGAGCTTCACCCCAACATTACCCACTTGTCCGATTGTTGCTAAGCAGTTTTGGGATATCAAACGAACCTCCCCAGATGGTAATCTTAATGTGGCCGATTTACCCTCTTTTGCAATCAGTCTCGCTACAGCACCTGCTGCTCTAGCTAATTGTCCGCCTTTTCCATGTGTGAATTCTATGTTATGTATGGCCGTGCCTAAAGGCATATCGGTTGAAGTAGATTCTTCTTTTTTATCAAAAAAACCCCTTCCCAAACTGTACAAGCTTCTTCCAAAGCATACGGCTTTCTAGATGTATATGATGATATAGAAAAAAATAGATCTTTTCATCGTATAATGAAGTATCACATGAGTGGATATAGAGGAATCCGAATCTGCTGAATCATTCATGTTATCATCTTCTACATCCTAGGTCTCTCCGTTCCGTCATCTGGCTTATGTTTCTCATGTAGCATTCAGACCGAATGACTCTATCAAATTACGTCGATACTTCCACATATTACGGGTAACGTAGGAGACATCTCTTCGGCGGATCTTCATTACCACTGCTTAGCTTTCAATTCGCCTCTGACCATCAAATGAAATGTGAATAACCCTCCTCTCTTTGAAAGAAGGTGCGCTTCTAGTTCTGTGCGTGCTTCAAACAGTTTTCTCCATATTACCATATCTCGAGAGTCAATAATTCTCTATGAGAAACTACTGAACTCAATCACTTGCTGCCGTTACTCAACAGTTTTCTGTTGAGGTCTATTCCATAGAGGTACTCCAATTGGATCAGTGATCGATTTATAGGTTTTGTCGTAAACCTAATTGGTTACTTCCAATTACGTAAATCAATAGTTCAAACCGCACTCAAAGGTAGGGCATTTCCCATTGATATAAAAGCTTCTGTACCAGAAGCAATGGTATCTCCAATTCTAGCTCCTCTGGGATGTAAAATATATCTCTTCTCACCATCCCCGTAGTGTATAAGACAAATGTATGTATTTCGATTAGGGTCGTATTCTATGGTTACGATTCTACCAGATATGCTTTTTTGATTCCGTCGAAAATCGATTCGACGGTATAGACGCTTATGACCCCCCCCTCTATGCCTTACGGTAATGATTCCTCTGGCATTACGACCTTTACTACAATGATGTCGTCCATAGATCAATTTATTTCGTGGATTGGATTTCATTTGACTGTCTACAGCTCCTTTGCGTGTGCTCGGACTAGAGATTTTGTATAAATGGATCGCCATGTTATTAAGTATTTTTCTTGAAGTTCTTTTCTCTAGAAGAGGTGGAATAGAATAACCCGGTGCAAGCGGAATGATCATACGCCTGTAATGCATTGTATGTCCCATAATAAGTGCCCCTCTTTCGGGGTAGAAGATGACTATTTATAGCTATTACCTTAACAAGAAGAGTTCGACCCAATCCTTGATTTCTGTCTTTGTTGATCCTGATTCGACATTAGAAGTATACAAGGTCTTCAAGTTCTTCCTCCTGTAAGAATTTGTCATTGTTGAACAAATGCTTATCTACTTCTCCTTCCTCTCGGTATCTTTCTGAGAATTTCTTCTTTATATTTGACGAGAGTCAAAATAGTCAAATTCTTGATCCTCTCAAAAATCCATTATTGTCTAAGAAATATCGACATTCCCATTTTCCAGATTGTTCAAAATCTTCTATGTGGATCTAAGAATCTAATATCAATAGAAACCATATTCTCATCCGTAGGACTCCAAGTACCCGAATCAATCAAAGATTCGATTCGATCGAAACTCTCCATTGGTAAATGAAATGCACAATGTTGACAAATATATTTGTTTTTTTGCGCATATTTTTTGTAAATGGATGTCTCACAATTTTCACAATAAGTCTGTAAATGAGCGTATGGCCCAAATACATCGTCTTGATTTTGGTATTTAATGAAAGATTGATTCTTCCCGAAGACTTTTTCCTGTAACTACTGCATATTTGATTCCATCCATAAATCCATTTTCTTCCCTATGAGTTTCAGTATCGATCAGAATCCTAGTTCTTACTCTTCCTATGTTATGGTATGAATATACTATACCAATTAATTCGTTATGTATGGATGAGGAGATCCCATTGATAGAGAGCCAATTCCGATAGACTTTTTGAACGTTCCCATTAGCGTGCATCCAGTAGGAATTGAACCTACGAATTTGCCAATTATGAGTTGGGCGCTTTAACCATTCAGCCATGGATGCTTAACATAATAGGTATATTAAGATTATTGATCATAATCTCAACATTGGATCAAGAACGGGGTCAGAGAGAGCTAATTCGTCTAAAGCCATCGAACCGGCCCAACCAGCAACTAGAGTTGCTTTCATTATATAAAAAGAATAAAAAGAAAGCAATCGACCGGGATCATTCAATACGACAGTATGAACACGATACCAAGGTAAACCCATGGAAATACCCCTTTATCAAAGAGAAATAGAAACTATGTCACTTTATTTTATCAAAATTCAGAAGACTCTATAATGGGTACCTAAACTTTTGATACTGTGTACCTAAACTTTTTTTCAGTAGATTCTGTGGGTTCATTTTGATTTCATCTCATTGAAAATCAAAATAAGGGAACAACTCTGTTCGTAAGAACAAAGAGAAGCAGATCTATTCTATACCCGATAAGTACCAATACGCAACGGGAATATTGCATTATTGGAGAATAAATGGATACTTTTTGATCATTCGAATGATCAATCAATCCCTTCGTTACAGTTTTTTTGAATCGACAAGAAATCATGGATTTTCACCTTTCCTTATTGAAGTGAATAAAGGATATGCATTTTTTGGTTCAAATTTTGGAATATTAGGAATACCAAAAGTATCTTTTCAACGTCCTAGAACCGAACCGAAAAGCTTGGCTTGACATATAGTGCGACTTGTCAAATATATTGGGTCATATGGGATTTACCCCTTCTCTTCCCCGATCGAGATATCCTCTGTTTCGCCGAAGAGATATTGTATTGAGTAAACCATCATTCATTCGGAGCACGAAGTCAAATTTCAATATGAACTTTTTTTTTTCGAAAATAGCTAATTCGTTAAGTTAATAGGACAAGGAAAATCCATTAATAAAATCAATTCAAAAAAAGGATTTTCACAAGTTCTACAAAGAACTTTACTTTATTATTAACCTTTTTTTCTTATTTTTCACTCAATAACATATGAAAAAAACTCGCATAAGAAATTGGAGAAACGATCTCCACGGTGTCGTCAAAGATTTGTTAACAGATGTCGTATTTTTTTTAACAGGTGTCGTATTTGTTGTAGTAGCGATTCGTGTCCATAATCGAAATACCCATATAGGAGAAAGACAAAATATCTATTTGACGGAGTTTCTTCCTATTAATAATGAGGATCTTACATATCAAGAATTCCTCAATGGTCAATTTTTTTTTGACTATTTCTGCAAGGGTATCTTACATAAAGATACCTCAGGATCAGGAGAGTGGTGACACATTGTATAAACCTTTCATGTATAAAATAGATAAATTCTATCAAAAAATCTACATGAAATTCTATATATCTTTCATTTTTCCAAGAACTCTTTATCGAATGAAATCCCATCGAGAATTCTCTAAATTTCTCATTTCTCCAATTCCATTTCATCCAATTCAATTGGATCCAATTAAAGTAGATTATAGTTCTTTCATTTCAAAAAGAACTTTTGATCCAATTCAAACCGATCCAGAATTCTATAGAGCTAGTTCCTCGATCAAGTACCTTTTCAGATGGAAGACGGACCTGGGAGATCTTTTTTGGAAATCTATGATTTTTTGGAAATCTATGAATTGATCGGATTCAAAAGTAAAAAACTTGCGTCAATATCTCACAAACATGGAGTGTGAATCAAATCCATGTTCTGAGAAATCTTTCCCATCCGGAAAGAAGTAAAATGGAGTCTTTTTCGTTTTCGAAGGAAAAAGAAATACATTCGTAAACGTAACATGAAGATAATAGAAGAAAGCAATCTTATTTCTTTAATCATTTTCGAAGGAGATATTCAAGATCGTAATTATTATTACCAATACAAAATTTATAAAAAATTTCTGCTAATGACATTGGATACGATGGGGTTCGAACTTATAAATCCTTTCCAACATTTATTCCTGCTGGATATTCCCAAACTTGGTATCCAAAATTGAGGATATATTGGATATACCATGGGTAATTCTTGAAAACATTCTTGACTCTGATAAGTGAGAAAATCTTTTTGAAATGAACTCTGATAAATAATAAGATTTCGAGTATTTTTATATCCCTAAAACTAATAAATAAGACTCATCTGTCTGGAAAAAAGAATGATTCTTTCTTTGACACTTTCTTTATTTTCATATAAGTCATTGATACCGGATGAGTTCTTCTTATTAATCCCTTTCGTTCTTATTTTTGCTGGATATCTCGCTTGTTTCAACCTTAGTTCATATGCTACTGTTGAAGCATGAATTGAAATCTTAGATCAAAGCACTATGTATGGATGATATAAACTGCCTAAACAAGACATGAATAAAAGAACTATTCATTATACTTTCCCCGGTTCTATTTCTACCGCGGGCCTTACGCAATCGATCGGATGATATAGATATCCCTTCAACACAACATAGGTCATCGAAAGGATCTAGGACAACTCACCAAAGCACGAAAGCCAGGATCTTTCAGAAAGTTGATTCCTTTTTCAAGAGTGCATAACCGCATGGATAAGCTTACACTAACCCGTCAATTTTGGATCCAATTGCGGATTTTCCTTGGGAGGTATCGGGAAGAGATTGGAATGGAATAATATAGATTCATAAGGTTCTCTATTGATTCTATCCCTATGGGATAGAAGAAGAAAAATCGAAATGAAATCAAGAATCCAGGAAAAAAAGGAAATCAAAAAATAAGTAGAAGATAGAAAGGATTAAAAATGAATAAATTGAAACTCATAATGGAACGATTTTGTCTTTTTTCCATTCCGAATTATTGTATTGATTCTGACCTCGATACTTAAGAAATTGGGTAAGCTAAACCCAACCGCTAATATGGGGTTTTATCCCGTCTGAGTTCTTATAAGAAATGATCTTATATCCTATATTAGAACTCACTTTAGATTTTTTTATACTCAAAAGGAGGTATTATGAAAAATCAAAATAAAAAAGACTTTTTCATTTTTGTGGGTACAGTAATCACCAAATTCCGAGAAGACATGTTCCACGTACGTCTAAAAAATCACCCCAATAAAAGGGTTGTTCTTTGTTATCTGTCGCTTAGTATGCGTAGGAGTGGAATCCGGGTATTTGTAGGCGATGGGGTTCAAATCCATCAAAAAAAAAATGGGTTTAAGAAAACCATTGTTTGTCTTGATAAGAGGAAGTCGTGAACTAAGAAAAATCTTTTCATCAATATAGTACCATACTCAGGTATAAGAGAATCTGTAGATGAAATATTACGAAATCTCAAGACAATTAGCCTCACCAATCAAGTTATCAAAGCATCGATATCGATTTCGGAGAGTGGTCCAATGCTTTTTACTGCCAAAAATATAAACCTACCGGATTTTGTTCACATAGTCAACGAAGACCAACCTATTGCGTATATAACAGGACCAATAGATCTATCAATTGAATTGATATTAGAACGAGATAGAGGGTATAACCCTCGACACTTAGATACTCTTTCTCTGATTAGAAATCAGAGGGGAATTAATGGATTTGAAAGTAAAAGTTTCAATGGAAATGTAAAAAGAAGTGTCGTCAATGACAATGTCAAATATGGCGATTATAGCGATGAAAATTGCAGTTTTACTTTTCCCATAGATAGCACATTTACTCCTGTGCTACAGGTCAATTATACGTATCATGCGAATAAACAGTATTATGATCCGCTTAAAAAAAAAATTGACTCCGAGGAAATACTATTTCTCGAGATATGCACGAATGGAAGTTTGACTCCTGTAGAAGCACTTCGTGAAGCTTGTCTTCATTTGATTGATTTTTTTCAAATTGTGCCCCTCTTATGAAGAAGAAAATCTCTTTTTGAGAGAAAGGGATGAAAAGGATTTCTTTTTGATATTTCAACAAATTTCTCAGAAATATCTGCGTATGGATATACAAAAGTTATGGTCTAATATAAAACAAATACTTATCAACACTCCATATTTTTTTTGCAAAAAAAGGACATATAATGAAGAAAATATCTTTCATAACGGAGGAATGAAATAAGATGAAACAAGAGGAATTCAAAAAGATGATTACAAGTGGAGAGCAAATGGAAAAGAAACTCATAATGGAACGATTTTGTCTTTTTTCCATTCCGAATTATTGTATTGATTCTGACCTCGATACTTAAGAAATTGGGTAAGCTAAACCCAACCGCTAATATGGGATTTTATCCCGTCTGAGTTCTGATAAGAAATGATCTTATATCCTATATTAGAACTCACTTTAGATTTTTTTATAGTCAAAAAAGGAGACTCCTACATTGAAAAAACATTATATAAAAAGACATTCTATGTGTAAGTTGCTAATAATCCAAATCTTTTCTGAATTGGTGAAGCAAGTTATCTTTTTAGAATTCGTGAAACAACTTATCTGCAAAATTTTATTACGATATTATCCTTTATTAAAAAGATATTGTCCCTTTGATAAATACAATTCTGATTCTTTTCTAGATTCAAAAAAATCAATAAAATCAGAAGAATCAACAGAATCTGAGGAATCACAAGAATCAGAAGAATCAACAGAATATGAAGAATCACAAGAATCAGAAGAATCAACAAAATATGAAGAATCACAAGAATCAGAAGAATCAACAGAATATGAAGAATCACAAGAATCAGAAGAATCAACAAAATATGAAGAATCAGAAGAATCAACAGAATCACAAGAATCAGAAGAATCAACAGAATCTGAAGAA